GTTTATGTAGCTTAATTAAAGCATGGCACTGAAGATGCTAAGATAAATTTTAAAACATTTCAAAAACACAAAGGTTTGGTCCTAGCCTTATTATTAATTAAAGTTATATTTACACATGCAAGTCTCAGCCCCCCCGTGAAAATGCCCTTTCTTACCTTTAAGTAAATAAGGAGTAGATATCAGGCACATCTTATGCCCATAACATCTTGCCTAGCCACACCTCCACAGGAATTCAGCAGTGGTAAACATTGAGTAATAAGCGTCAACAAGCTTGAATCAGTAATAACTTTAAGAGTTGGTAAATTTCGTGCCAGCCACCGCGGTTATACGAAAAACCCAAGTTAATAAACACGGCCTAAAGCGTGGTTAAATAATATTAAAATTAATAGAAATAAAAATTAACTTAACTGTCGTACGTATTTGTTAAACGGAGCCCTATAAACGAAAGATATTCTAATAAACAAACTACTTGAACCCACGAAAGCTAAGGAACAAACTAGGATTAGATACCCTACTATGCTTAGCCTTAAACTTTAGAACCATTCCGCCTGAGTACTACGAGCTATAGCTTAAAACTCAAAGGACTTGGCGGTGCTTTATACCCCCCTAGAGGAGCCTGTTCTATAATTGATAATCCCCGCTAAACCTCACCACCTATTGCCAATACCGCCTATATACCGCCGTCGTCAGCTCACCACTTAAATGAATAATAGTAAGCACAATGATAAACATAAAAACGTCAGGTCAAGGTGTAGCGAATTAAGTGGAAAGAAATGGGCTACATTTTCTACATAGAAAATACGAAAAATCTTATGAAAAAAAATTTAAAGGTGGATTTAGCAGTAAAAAGAAAATAGAGTGTTCTTTTTAAACAGGCCCTAAAGCGCGCACACACCGCCCGTCACCCTCCTCAAAAAAACAACTAATAATATAATGATAAAAAACAAAAGATGAGGTAAGTCGTAACATGGTAAGTTTACCGGAAGGTGTACTTGGATTATCAAAATATAGCTAAAACATAGCATCTTGCTTACACCAAGAAGATACTTGTTTAATTCAAGTTGTTTTGAGTAGCAAATCTAGCCTACCTACCATAATATTAAATAAGTTTTAATATATTAAATAAAACATTTTTGTCATTTTAGTATAGGAGATAGAAAAATTTTTTAGCGCAATAGATGTAGTACTGTAAAGGAAAAATGAAATAGAAGTTAAATAAAACATAAAAACAATAAAAAGCAAAGACTAACCCTTATACCTTTTGCATCATGGTCTAGTAAGTTTAATCTAACATAAAGCACTTTAGTTAGACATCCCCGAAACTAAGCGAGCTACTCCAAAGCAGCAAAACGAGCTAATCCTTCTCTGTGGCCAAAGAGTGAATGACTTTTGAGTAGTGGTGATAAACCTACCGAGCCTAGTGATAGCTGGTTACTTAATAAATGAACTTAAATTCAACTTAAAATATCTTTAAACAATTAAAGTAAAAAATAATATTTTAAAGCTAATTAATAGAGGTTCAGCTCTATTAATAAAGGATACAACCTAAAACAATGAATAATGATTATATTAACAAAAGAAATCAATTATGTGGGCTTAAAAGCAGCAATCATATAAAAAGCGTTAAAGCTTGATTCAATAAATCTTATTATAACAATAAAAAATCTTAATTCATTAAAACTATTAAGTCTATCCATTTAAATGGATGTGTTTATACTAGAATTAGTAACAAGAAATTATTCTCTCAGTGCAAGTGTAAATCAGAACGAATGATTCACCGATATTTAACGAACCTAATTGAGGGAATTATAACATTTTACAAGAAAATATTATTAAATTTATCGTTAACCCAACACAGGCGCACACCAGAAAGATTAAAAATATAGGAAGGAACTCGGCAAACATGAACTTCGCCTGTTTACCAAAAACATCGCCTCTTGCAGTCATAGTATAAGAGGTCCTGCCTGCCCAGTGACATTTAGTTTAACGGCCGCGGTATTATGACCGTGCAAAGGTAGCGTAATCACTTGTCTTTTAAATAAAGACCAGTATGAATGGCAACACGAAAGTTCAACTGTCTCCCTAAATTAATCAGTGAAATTGATTTTCCCGTGCAGAAGCGGGAATAATATTATAAGACGAGAAGACCCTATGGAGCTTTAAATATATGATCAATTGTATGACATTCACCCCAAAAGACAACACATTAAATAAAACATTATGATCAAAATTTTAGGTTGGGGCGACCACGGAGAAAAGAAAAGCCTCCGAGATGAAAAGAATACCTTAATTTATGAATTACAATTCTAAAAAATAAAATATTTAACATAATTGATCCAATAGTTTGATCAACGAACTAAGTTACCCTAGGGATAACAGCGCAATCCTTTCCGAGAGTCCTTATCGACGAATGGGTTTACGACCTCGATGTTGGATCAGGACACCCCAATGGTGCAGTCGCTATTAAAGGTTCGTTTGTTCAACGATTAAAGTCCTACGTGATCTGAGTTCAGACCGGAGTAATCCAGGTCAGTTTCTATCTATAAAAAATTTTTTCTAGTACGAAAGGACCGAAAAAATAGAGCCCATATAAAAACAAGCTCTACCTCCCACTATTGAAAACAATTAAAATAGAAACAGGCACACCCCCTCCCACCCCAGATAAGGGTTAGTTAGAATGGCAGAGTCTGGTAATTGCAAAAGATCTAAGATTTTTTACCCAGGGGTTCAATTCCCCTTTCTAATTATGAATAATATCTTCTTAATTATTAACCCTTTTATATATATTATCCCTGTATTACTGGCTGTAGCATTCTTAACTCTTGTAGAACGAAAAGTTTTAGGTTATATACAACTACGAAAAGGCCCCAACCTTGTTGGACCTGTAGGAGTTCTTCAACCATTAGCTGACGGCTTAAAACTCTTTATTAAAGAACCTATTCGACCATCAACATCATCACAAGTCTTATTTATAACTATACCAGTTCTAGCTCTAACCCTTTCACTTATTATCTGAACCCCTCTTCCTATGCCTAATAATTTATCTAGCATTAACTTAGGTATTCTATTTATTCTTGCACTCTCAAGTTTAGCAGTTTATTCTGTACTCGGCTCCGGATGGTCATCAAACTCAAAATACGCTTTAATTGGATCTTTTCGTGCAGTAGCACAAACAATTTCATATGAGGTTACATTGGGGTTAATTTTATTATGCTTGGTCTTATTAACAGGAAGCTTTTCACTAATAAATTTTAATATTACTCAAGAGTTTATATGATTAATTATCCCAGCTTGACCAATAGTAGCAATATGATTTACTTCAATCCTGGCGGAGACAAACCGGGCACCTTTTGATTTAACTGAAGGAGAGTCAGAACTTGTATCAGGATTTAATGTAGAGTACGCAGGGGGCCCATTTGCCCTATTCTTCCTAGCTGAATATGCAAATATTTTATTAATAAATACCCTTTCAACAATCTTATTCTTGGGCATAGCCTATAATCACCATCAACCAGAAATTTATACATTACTTCTTATAATTAAAGCAACTGTTTTATCAATACTTTTTTTATGAGTTCGAGCATCATACCCACGATTTCGATATGATCAATTAATACATTTAATTTGAAAAAATTTTCTTCCTATTACAATTGCTATAACAATCTTCCATATCTCGCTACCAATTATAACCTCTGGAGTCCCTCCAATAATTTAGGACATGTGCCCGAAAGTTAGGATTCACTTTGATAAAGTGAAATATAGGGGTTCAAACCCCCTCATTTCCTTAAGAAAAAAGGGTTTGAACCTATCCTTAGGAGATCAAAACTCCTCGTGCACCCATCTACACCACTTCTTAGTGAAATAAGCTAAATAAGCTTTTGGGCCCATACCCCAAACATGTTGGTTTAAACCCTCCTTCCACTAATGAGCCCTTATGCATTATCAATTTTATTATCAAGTCTCTCCTTAGGGACTATACTTACATTTATCAGTAATCACTGATTTATAGCCTGAATAGGATTAGAAATTAATACACTTGCAATTATTCCATTAATAACTAAACTCCATCACCAACGAGCAATTGAAGCAGCTACTAAATATTTTTTAATTCAGGCATCAGCTTCTGCCTTAATTTTATGCTCATCAACAATTAATGCATGATTTACTGGAGAATGAACAATTACTAACATTCAAACCCCTCTACCTTTAATTATACTTACTATTGCACTATCTATAAAACTAGGAATTGCCCCGTTTCACCTATGAATACCAGATGTACTCCAAGGTTTAAACTTACTCACATGCTTAATTTTATCAACTTGGCAAAAACTGGCATCAATAACTTTACTTATTATAACACACCAACTTTTAAATTCAAATATATTAATTATTATAGCCCTATTATCAACATTAATTGGAGGATGAGGGGGAATTAATCAAACCCAATTACGAAAAATTATAGCTTATTCATCTATCGCACATATAGGATGAATAATTTTAATTTTAACATTCTTACCCCATTTAATAATAATGAATTTATTTATTTATTTAATTATAACCATATCTATATTTATGATATTAATTCATTTTAACTCATTAAATATTAATAAACTAACCGTATCTTGAATTAAAAATCCAATTTTAACCTCCTTTATAATGATTACACTCATGTCTTTAGGAGGACTCCCCCCTACTTCAGGGTTTATCCCAAAATGACTTATTCTACAAGAAATTACTAAACAGGGCTTAATAACTTTAGCTTCATTAATAGCACTTTCAGCCTTATTAAGTTTATTCTTTTATTTACGATTATCTTATGCTGTATCTTTAACCTCCTCTCCTAATGTACTTAATTCTAAAATTTATTGACGATTTAAAAACTATACACTTAACCCATTACCCACAACAATTGTATTGTCATCCATACTTCTCCCAATCACCCCCTTGATAATCAACTTATTTTTATAAGGGCTTAGGATAATAAGACCAAAGGCCTTCAAAGCCTTTAGCAGAAGTTAAAATCTTCTAGCCCTTGATTAAGACCTGCAGGACTCTCCCCTACATTATCTGAATGCAACCCAGATACTTTAATTAAGCTAAGACCTTTCTAGATTAGAAGGCTTTTACCCTACGACCTTTTAGTTAACGGCTAAACGCTCAATCCAGAGAGCTTTAATCTACTTCTCCCGCGTGTCGATATAGGAACGCGGGAGAAGCCCTGGAAAAATTTAATTTACCCTATAAAATTTGCAATTTTATGTGCTTTACACCACAAGGCTTGATAAAAAAAGGACTTTAACCTTTATTAAAGGGGCTACAACCCTTCGCCTGATTCAGCCATTCTACCTGTGATAATCACTCGGTGACTATTTTCAACTAATCATAAAGATATTGGCACCCTATATTTAGTATTTGGTGCTTGAGCCGGAATAGTCGGCACCGCTCTAAGCCTTTTAATTCGAGCTGAATTAAGTCAGCCTGGCTCCTTTCTTGGTGATGACCAGATTTATAACGTAGTTGTGACTGCTCATGCATTTGTAATAATTTTTTTTATAGTAATGCCTGTAATAATTGGAGGCTTTGGAAATTGATTGGTGCCATTAATAATCGGAGCCCCAGATATGGCATTTCCTCGGATAAATAATATAAGTTTTTGACTTTTACCCCCCTCGTTCTTATTACTATTGGCATCCTCTGGGGTTGAAGCTGGGGCAGGAACCGGTTGAACCGTTTACCCTCCCTTGGCAAGTAACTTAGCACATGCTGGAACTTCAGTTGATTTAACAATTTTTTCACTTCATTTAGCAGGGATTTCATCAATTTTAGGAGCAATTAATTTTATTACTACTTCTATTAATATAAAACCTCCTTCTATATCACAATATCAAACACCACTATTTGTGTGATCCGTATTAATTACTGCAATTCTTCTTCTATTATCACTTCCTGTTCTTGCTGCAGGAATTACTATACTTCTAACAGACCGGAATCTAAACACAACATTTTTTGATCCCTCTGGTGGTGGGGACCCGGTTCTTTACCAACATTTATTTTGGTTTTTTGGTCATCCAGAGGTGTATATTCTAATTCTTCCAGGATTTGGAATAATTTCTCATATTGTTACATATTATTCAGCAAAAAAAGAACCATTTGGGTATATAGGAATAGTATGAGCTATAATATCGATCGGGTTATTAGGCTTTATTGTATGAGCCCATCATATATTTACAGTTGATTTAAATGTTGATACACGAGCTTACTTTACATCAGCCACAATAATTATTGCTATCCCTACGGGGGTAAAAGTATTCAGCTGATTAGCAACAATACATGGAGGAAATATTAAATGAGATGCTGCAATACTATGGGCTCTTGGGTTTATTTTTCTATTTACAGTCGGCGGATTAACCGGTATTGTTCTCGCTAACTCATCATTAGATATTGTCCTACATGACACTTATTATGTGGTAGCCCATTTTCACTATGTCTTATCTATAGGAGCTGTGTTTGCTATTATGGGTGGGTTTGTTCACTGATTTCCATTATTCTCAGGATATACTCTACATCACACTTGATCAAAAATTCACTTTGGGGTTATATTTATAGGGGTTAATTTAACCTTTTTCCCGCAACATTTCTTAGGTTTAGCAGGTATACCACGACGTTATTCTGATTACCCAGATGCCTATACATTATGAAATACAATTTCATCAATCGGGTCTTTAATTTCTCTTGTTGCAGTAATTATAATAATATTTATTATTTGAGAAGCATTTTCTTCAAAACGTGAGGTGTTAATAACTGAATTAAACTCTACAAATATTGAATGACTTCACGGATGCCCCCCGCCCTACCATACATTTGAAGAACCTTCATTTGTCCAAGCTCGAATTTATTAACAAGAAAGGGGGGAGTTGAACCCTCATAGGTTAATTTCAAGTTAACCACATAACCACTCTGTCACTTACTTATGGGATGTTAGTAAAACATTACAAAACCTTGTCATGGTTAAATTATAAGTTAAAATCTTATACATCTTTAATGGCACACCCCTCCCAATTAGGTTTTCAAGATGCAGCTTCCCCTATCATAGAAGAATTATTACATTTTCATGACCATGCATTAATAGCAGTTTTTCTAATTAGCACTCTGGTTTTATATATTATTACAATTATAATAACCACAAAATTAACTAACACTAATGCTTTAGACGCTCAAGAAATTGAAATAGTATGGACTATTATACCAGCCATTATTTTAATTGTAATTGCCCTCCCCTCCTTACGAATTTTATATTTAATAGACGAAATTAATGACCCTCATCTTACAGTAAAAGCTATTGGACACCAATGATATTGAAGTTATGAATTTACAAACTATGAAGATTTAATATTTGACTCCTACATAGTGCCAACTCAAGATCTTTCACCAGGACAGTTTCGTCTACTGGAAGTTGATAATCGAATAGTAATCCCAATAGAATCTCCAATCCGAATACTAATTTCCGCGGAAGATGTATTACACTCATGAGCAGTCCCATCTATAGGCATTAAAACTGATGCTATCCCAGGTCGACTAAACCAAACAACTTTTATTGCATCTCGACCAGGAGTATACTATGGTCAATGCTCAGAGATTTGCGACGCAAATCATAGCTTTATGCCAATTGTTGTAGAAGCAACCCCATTAAACTATTTTCAAAACCGGTCTTCATCTATGTTAGAATCATCATTAAGAAGCTTTCAAACTAAGCAATAGCCTTTTAAGCTATAGATCGGTGATTTAACTTACCCTTAATGATATGCCACAATTAATACCTGGGCCCTGATTTGCTATCTTCCTTATGTCATGAATTGTATTCTTGCTAGTTTTAACTTTTAAAATCAGCAATTTTAACAACCTAAATGAACCAACATCCCAAAATATTAAAAAAAATAAGCCTGAATCTTGAAACTGACCATGACTTTAAGTTTTTTTGATCAATTTTTAAGTCCTATAATAATAGGCATTCCATTAGTAATAATTGCTATAGCATTACCATGATTGTTGTTTCCAGGCCCAACTAATAAATGACTTAACAACCGCCTCTCCACACTTCAGATTTGATTTTCACAAAAATTTGCTAAACAATTAATAACCCCTTTAAACACTGAGGGATATAAATGAGCTATAATCTTAACATCCTTAATAGTATTCTTAATAACAGTCAATCTTTTAGGTTTGCTCCCATATACATTTACCCCTACTACACAATTATCATTAAATCTAGGATTAGCAGTACCATTTTGATTGGCCACAATTCTAATTGGGCTCCGCAACCAACCTACAATCACATTTGGACATCTACTGCCAGAAGGAACTCCAACTTTATTAATTCCAATCCTTATTATTATTGAGACAATTAGCTTATTTATTCGACCCTTAGCATTAGGAGTTCGATTAACAGCTAATTTAACAGCCGGTCATCTATTAATTCAATTAATCGCAACAGCCGCATTAGTGCTTCTTCCTATAATACCCGTAGTATCCATCTTAACAATATTGATTTTATTCCTGCTTACCCTTTTAGAAATTGCAGTTGCAATAATTCAAGCCTATGTATTTGTACTTCTTTTAAGCCTATATTTACAAGAAAACGTATAATGGCCCACCAAGCACACGCCTACCATATAGTTGACCCAAGCCCTTGACCACTAACAGGTGCTATTGCCGCATTATTAATAACGTCAGGCTTAGCAATATGATTTCACTTTGGATCTTTAATTATTATACATTTAGGCTTAATTGTTATACTTATAACAATATTTCAATGATGACGAGATATTGTACGAGAAGGTACATTTCAAGGCCATCATACTTCCCCTGTTCAGAAAGGATTACGATACGGTATAATTTTATTTATTACATCAGAAGTATTCTTCTTTCTTGGATTTTTTTGAGCATTTTATAATTCAAGCCTGGCCCCAACACCAGAACTAGGAGAATGTTGACCCCCCGCCGGTATTACCCCACTTGATCCCTTTGAAGTGCCTTTATTAAATACAGCAGTTTTACTAGCCTCCGGCGTCACAGTTACATGGGCCCATCATAGCATTATACAAAATAATCGAAAAGAAGCAATTCAATCATTATTTTTTACAGTTATTCTAGGCATATACTTCACCATTCTTCAAGCAATAGAATATTATGAGGCCCCATTTACACTCGCAGACGGGGTCTATGGCTCAACATTTTTCGTAGCAACAGGCTTCCATGGACTCCATGTTATTATTGGCTCCCTTTTCTTATTAGTATGTTTACTACGACAAATTAATTACCATTTTACACTACACCATCATTTCGGATTTGAAGCTGCAGCCTGATATTGACATTTTGTAGACGTGGTATGACTTTTCCTTTATGTATCTATTTATTGATGAGGCTCATATCTTTTTAGTAAAAAAAATACAAATGACTTCCAATCATTTAACCTTAGTTAAAATCTAGGAAAAGATAATGAATTTAATTATAACTATAGTAATAATTTCAACAATTTTATCTTTAGTATTAATTACTATCAGCTTTTGATTACCATTAAACAACCCGGACTTAGAAAAATTATCACCTTATGAATGCGGGTTTGACCCATTAGGATCAGCACGTCTCCCATTTTCAATTCGATTTTTCCTAATCGCAATTCTATTTCTCCTGTTTGACCTAGAAATTGCCCTGCTCCTCCCAACACCCTGAGCATCTCAACTACTCACCCCAGAATATACACTTACTTGATCAACAATAATTCTTATTTTGCTTTCAATAGGATTAATTTATGAATGAGTTCAAGGCGGATTAGAATGAGCAGAATAAGTATTTAATCTAAAAAAGATTACTAATTTCGACTTAGTAAATTTTGGTTAAACCCCAAAAATACCTAATGTCTCCAACATATATTACTTTTCTTACAGCATTTTTATTGGGTATTATAGGATTAACATTTCACCGAGTTCATCTCTTGTCTGCCTTAGTATGTCTAGAGGGTATAATACTAGCATTATTCATTGCCTTATCATTCTGATCTTCTCAATCTGAAATATTATCATACTTCTCTCTACCAATGTTTATATTAACTTTTTCAGCATGCGAAGCTAGCACTGGGTTAGCATTAATAGTAGCTACCACACGAACCCATGGAAATGATCATCTTAAAAACCTTAATCTTCTGCAATGTTAAAAATTCTTATTCCAACGTTAATGCTACTACCAATAACATGACTTTCTTCTAAAAAATTATTATGATCATTAATAACAACTAATAGCCTAATTATTGCTATACTGAGCCTACTAATATTTAATTTACCATATGAACATATAATACTAGTTAATAAATATTTAGGATTAGACCCTCTTTCTTCACCATTATTAATTTTAACATGTTGATTACTCCCTTTAATAATCCTAGCGAGTCAAAATCATTTAAAAAATTCCCCTGAAAGCCGACAACGTATATATATCACCATAATAATTACCCTGCAAACATCCTTAATTTTAGCATTTGCCGCTACAGAGATAATTATATTTTATATTACATTTGAATCTACTTTAATTCCTACTCTTATTATTATTACACGATGGGGTAATCAAGCAGAACGATTAAACGCGGGGACATATTTCTTATTCTACACGCTAGTAGGCTCTCTCCCACTTCTCGTAGCACTTCTAATTTTACAAAACTTTTCAGGTTCTTTATCATTATTTTTACTAGAATTTAACCCTATACAACTTACAATGTACTCTAACAAAATTTGGTGAGTAGCATGCTTATTAGCATTTATAGTTAAAATACCCCTTTATGGTATACACTTATGACTCCCAAAAGCACATGTGGAAGCCCCTATCGCAGGATCAATAATTTTAGCAGCTGTTTTATTAAAATTAGGAGGATATGGTATTCTACGAATTTCAATAATGCTCACCCCCTTATATAAAGAATTATCATACCCATTTATTATTCTAGCATTATGAGGGGTAATTATAACAGGACTAATCTGTATACGACAAACTGACTTAAAATCACTTATCGCATACTCTTCAGTTAGTCACATAGGTTTAGTTATTGCTGCTGCATTAATTCAAACCCCATGAAGCCTCTCCGGGGCAATTATCCTAATAATTTCCCACGGATTGATTTCCTCTGCATTATTCTGCTTAGCTAATATGAATTATGAACGAACCCATAGTCGCACTCTTTTACTAGTACGAGGAATACATACAATATTACCATTAATGTCAACCTGATGACTATTAGTTAACCTGTCTAATATAGCCCTCCCCCCTTCATTAAATCTTTGAGGTGAATTAACAATCATAGTATCCTTATTTAACTGATCAAGCTGAACTATTCTAATTACAGGAATTGGAACACTAATCACAGCCTCATACACACTGTACATATTTTTAATGACACAACGAGGATTAATGCCCAACCACCTAATCTCAACAACTCCTACTTTCACACGAGAACACTTTCTTTTAGCTCTACATATAATTCCAATAATATTATTTGTTTTTAAACCCGAACTTATTTCCGGGATATTTACATGTTTAAATAATTTAAATAAAATACTAGATTGTGATTCTAGAAATAAGAGTTTAACCCTCTTTTTAAACCGAGAAGGGTCAAGAGACATAGAAATTGCTAACTATCTATTACTACGGTTAAAATCCATAGTCTACTCACTTTTAAAGGATAATAGTAATCCATTGGTTTTAGGTGCCAAAAACTCTTGGTGCAACCCCATGTAAAAGTTATGAATACAATATTAATTTTTAACTCATCTATGATATTATCACTATTTATGATTATAATTCCATTAACTTTACCTTTAATAAAAGTAAACTGAACAATTAATTATATTAAAAATTCAGTAAAATTTGCATTTCTAACAAGCCTTATTCCACTAATAATTTATATAGCCCATGGGTTCGAATCTGTTGTAACCTCCTTCCATTGAATATCCCATCTTAATATAGAAATTTACTCTAGCTTTAAATTTGATCAGTTTTCTGTTCTTTTTTTCCCCATCGCTATATTTGTAACATGATCAATTTTAGAATTCGCAACTTGATATATGCACTCAGATAAAGACATTAACCGATTCTTTAAATATCTATTAATTTTTTTGATCGCAATAATAATTCTAATTACCGCAAATAACTTATTTCAACTATTTATCGGATGAGAGGGCGTAGGGATTATATCATTTTTACTAATCGGGTGATGACATGCTCGAACAGACGCAAATACTGCAGCAATACAAGCCGTGGTATATAATCGTGTGGGTGATATTGGCTTAATTCTAAGCATGGCTTGATTAGCAATACATGTAAACTCATGAGAGATTCAACAAATCTTTTTATTATATGATAATAATACACTACCTGTATTAGGACTTATTTTAGCCGCTATAGGAAAATCTGCACAATTTGGGTTACACCCCTGATTACCTGCAGCCATAGAAGGCCCTACCCCAGTATCAGCTTTACTTCACTCAAGCACAATAGTTGTTGCTGGTATTTTCTTACTTATCCGATTTCAACCATTATTTGAAAACAATAAAACAGCATTGTCTATCTGCCTTTTCATTGGAGCTCTAACTACTTTATTTACAGCAGCCTGCGCACTAACTCAAAATGATATCAAAAAAATTGTGGCATTTTCAACTTCAAGTCAATTAGGATTAATAATAGTTACAATTGGGCTAAATCAACCCCAGTTAGCATTTTTTCATATCTGCACTCATGCATTTTTTAAAGCAATACTATTTTTATGTTCCGGGTCAATCATTCATAGCCTAAATAATGAACAAGATATTCGTAAAATAGGTGGCTTACAAAATTTATTACCAACAACCACCTCCTGTTTAACTATTGGTAGCCTTGCACTTACAGGCACGCCATTTCTTTCAGGATTTTTTTCCAAAGATATAATTATTGAAACAATAAATAATTCAAACTTAAATTCATTAGCACTAGTTATAACACTAATAGCAACATCATTTACAGCAGTATACAGCTTTCGAATCATTTATTTTTCATCAATAAAATTTCCACGTCATCTACCCTTATCCCCAATTAATGAAAACAATTACCTAATTATTAACCCCATTAAACGACTTGCATGAGGCAGTATAATTTCAGGGTTTCTTATTATTTTCAACATAACCCCTATAAAAACACAAATTCTAACAATGCCATCTATTATAAAATTTTCAGCTCTTCTAGTGTCCCTACTAGGATTATTGATAGCCACCGATATTACAAGCGTTACATCAAAAATATTAATAAAAACAAAAATATTTTCATTCTTTAACTTATTAGCATTTTTTCCTATAATAATCCACCGAATTGCCCCAAAAACCAGTTTATTATGAGGACAAAACATTGCAACCCATATTACAGATATATCATGATATGAAAAATTAGGCCCAAACGGATTAATAACCCAACAGTTGCCAGCTATCAAAACCACTACAAACTTTCAAACAGGCCTAATTAAAATGTATATGATACTTTTCCTAATTACCTCTATATTAATATTTACCTTATTTATGTCTTACAGCACGTAATGACCCCCGCGATAATCCACGGGTAATCTCCAATACAACAAACAAGGTTAAAAGTAAGACCCACCCAGAAAACATTAAAAACCATCCTCCATAAGAATACATTACCACAACCCCTCCTCAATCATACCCTACAGTACTAAACTCAGTATAATAATTTATAAACAAAAATTCTAAACTCACATTACAATTAAAAAAAACATACCCTGAAATGATTATAAAAAAATAAAATACTACATAAACAAATACTGCCCAGCTCCCTCATGCCTCAGGGTAAGGCTCAGCCGCCAGAGAAGCAGAATACGCAAATACAACTAGTATACCCCCTAAATAAATTAAAAGTAAAACTAAAGACAAAAAGGATACTCCCAATTCAACTAATACTCAACACCCACAAACAGCCGCCAATACCAACCCTATAGCAGCAAAATACGGCGATGGGTTTGACGCTACTGCAATCAAACCAACTACTAAACCTACTATTTCTAAAAAACCTAAATATATCATTATTTTTACCCGGGCTCTAACCGAAACTCCTGACTTGAAAAGCCAATGTTGTATTCAACTATAAAAACCTTAATGGCCCACCCCACTCGAAAAACTCACCCTTTATTAAAAATCATTAACGGATCATTCGTAGACTTACCCACTCCTTCAAATATCTCATCATTATGAAACTTTGGCTCACTTTTAGGCGTTTGCCTAATTGCGCAAGTCATAACAGGCTTGTTTCTTGCTATGCATTATACAGCCGATACATCTTCAGCCTTTTCATCCGTAGCACATATCTGCCGAGATGTAAACTACGACTGATTAATACGAAATATTCATGCTAACGGGGCATCATTCTTTTTCATTTGTATTTATATACATATTGGACGCGGACTTTACTATGGCTCATATATATATAAAGAAACTTGAAACATCGGCATTATCCTCCTATTTCTAGTAATAGCAACCGCCTTTGTAGGGTATGTATTACCATGAGGTCAAATATCATTTTGAGGCGCCACTGTAATTACTAACTTATTATCAGCAATCCCATATATAGGAGACATCCTTGTTCAGTGAGTCTGAGGGGGGTTTTCCGTGGACAAAGCTACACTTACTCGGTTCTTCGCATTTCACTTCCTAATTCCATTCTTAATCATAGGAGTTAGTATTATTCACTTACTATTTCTTCACGAAACAGGCTCAAATAACCCCACAGGAATCTCCTCTCATGTGGATAAAGTGCCATTTCACCCATATTTTTCATATAAAGATGCTGTTGGATTCTTAATTATACTCATCATACTAGTTTTACTATCATTACTCAATCCTAATTGACTAGGAGACCCTGATAACTTCACACCTGCTAACCCTTTAGTTACACCCCCACATATTCAACCAGAATGATACTTCCTATTCGCATACGCAATCCTTCGATCAATTCCCAATAAACTAGGAGGAGTCCTAGCACTTCTCGCATCCATCTTAATCCTTGTATTAATCCCAATGATTCATACATCAAAACAGCGCAGCTTAACATTCCGACCTATAACTCAACTCATATTCTGACTTATGGTATCAAATACTTTTATCTTAACCTGAATTGGGGGTCAACCTGTAGAAGAACCATTTATTGAAGTTGGACAAGCCGCATCAGCCTTATACTTCCTCCTATTTATCATCATTATACCTCTAACAGGCTGATGAGAAAACAAATCAATGAAATGATACCCAGATAGCTTAACTAAAGCATCGGTCTTGTAAGCCGAAGATGAGAATTAACCCTCTCTCTGAGTGCCTATCCAGGCTCCTCCACTTTTACCAGGCTCTCCCACAAAAACCTTCACTCACAAGCCAAAATATCGAATATCTCTCTGGAATTTACACGATTTTAAAAAAAAAAAAGTGCTCAAAAAAATCTTTCAAAAGGGGGGGATTTTAACCCCCGCCCCTGGCTCCCAAAGCCAGAATTCTGGGTGTTAAAATACCTCTTGTCGTAATTTTATCATCATTTAGTAACGCGGTGGACATATTATGTATATCGTACATTCTTATAATTACCCCATGACAGTGCTCGTATGCCCTCCTGATTTTTAGTTTTACCCACAGGCGAGAAACCACCAACCTGACCCTCGAAGATCCAATAACCAGATCTATGGACAATGATGGTAGAGTGACTGTCTTTTAACTTGAACCGACATCTGGTTTGAATCTATGAACAATGATGGTAGAGTGACTGTCTTTTAACTTGAACCGACATCTGGTAAAATGGTCGACAACAAGGTGCACTTGGCCAGCATAACTGAGTCTGCCCTCATCTGTTGTTTTTTTTTTTCTGTGAAGTCAATCCCCCATAAAGTCTTAAGTTGGGATTATTTAGTCTAAATCTGAACATACGGTGAAAATGATAATATTACCAGAATAGATTGTATGTTATATATTCATGAATCTTAGACATATTTTTTCTACCTATTGAATTTTCAATATTTTATTTTAGCTTTCCCCCCGGAGCTTGTTTATTTAAGATTCCAACTTTTGAACATGAGTTAAACTTTTATTTTAAGGTTAACCCCCCTACCCCCCATATTAATCTAATCAGTACTTTAATCTTTTTATGGCTAACCCCCAAAGCAAAAAGAAATTTTTGTGTACTTACGATACTGTAATAACAACATTTTTTTTAATTTAAAATGTTAAACAAACTAGGATAAAACTTTATTTTTAGGATGTACTGACATAGCCTACATACAAATTTTGTAAGGCTGTAATTACAGTATGAATACTGTAA